TTTTTGAAGAAAAAATAATGCCTACAGTAAAAGGACTAATCAGTTATTTCTTTTAGCGCCCCAAACATGCCAATATTAGCACTAATGGTACGTAAATGTAACTCCTTGTTCAAACAACTATTCAGAGTTCCTAGCGCTCCTTGTAAAGCTTGTTGGAAAACCCGTTGCCGGACTTGATTAATTGCTCTTTGTTGTTCAAACTGAATGGTTTCATTTTTGTAATTTTCTAATTGTTCCAAAGTCTTATAAGTTGAATTAATCAAATTCAGTTTTTCTCGTTCTATCTCAGAGTATCCATTCACTCGAAACTGATCTGCCTCCATTTCGACTTTCCGTAAGCGGGCCCGGGCTTTTTCCAGCCGTTCAATGGCCCCTCCCTGCAGTTCTTCTGAATTTCGAATAGTATTCAAGATTCTCAGTTTTCGATTATCTAATAAATCACTTAATGAAAGTAGATTATCTTTACATTCACCTCAAAACTTCCATGATCCCTTCCCGAACCAAACATGAATTTTTCGATTCATTTGGCTCTCACACTCAATTACTTATGTCAATTACTTCAATTACTTATGTATGGAGGGGGGGATTCCCCTATCTTTTTTTTAATGTACTGAGTCTATCCTCTCTCTCTCTGCTCTATTCATATTCCAAAATGGATGTTGGCACTGATTACGAATCCAAGAACAGAATACTCGGAGGACTCTTCTGACTAAACAAAAATATATAATTGTCAGCAAAGTTGTTTCTTTTTTCTTCAAATCCAAAGAATTCTTCTTAATACATAGGTCATCGATTCAGCATAAAAAGGGGTTGGTTGAAATACCAATTTTTACAATATTTTACCAATCCAATAAAACTTTCAATACACTAAACGGCTCAAATCTTTTTATCGACATGAGTGTTTTATATCGAAAAAAATTTCCAATTATTCATTTTGAAAACATTTCTATTCTATATTAACATAGTAGTCGAAAGAGTACCGTGCTGTGTCTGGACTTGAAACTTTAGCTTTAACCATGTTAATGGTCCCGCATTAGTGGTTTGGTTGATAGAGAATCAAAATAGATTTACCAATGAATCACGACATGCTATGGTTCTTAAATATGATTTGAAATTTATTCAGAAGTAATTCGCGGAATCATGCACCCTTTTCCGTCCTAGTTATAACGAAAAAAAAAAAAGTGCAGCTGGTTGGATCCAGCCTATTCTTGAAATAAACAACTCGCACACACTCCCTTTCCAAAAAAGATCAATACACCAAGTACTACACTTAGATTTATTGGATTTGTTGCTAAAATATCGGTATTAAACCCGAAACTCCCGGCGAATGGCCAGTGAACCAAAGAAACGAAAGAATCGGTTACATTTTTCATATGATCTCCTCTTTTAGATAGACTAAAAAAAAGAAACTCCGTTCTTTTTTTTGTATCACTTCACTCCCTTTTTTTTTTCTATTTTCTACTTAATATATATTTTTTTTAATTTATTGGTTTTTTTTAGTAATTTACCTAGTTCTAGGATTAAACAAAAGGATTCGCAAATAAAAGTGCTAATGCTACAACCAGCCCATAAATTGTTAAAGCTTCCATAAAAGCCAGACTAAGCAATAAAGTACCTCGTATTTTTCCCTCCGCCTCGGGCTGTCTCGCGATACCTTCGACAGCTTGGCCCGCAGCAGTACCTTGACCAACTCCAGGTCCAATAGAAGCAAGCCCGACAGCCAACCCAGCAGCAATAACAGAAGCGGCAGAAATCAGTGGATTCATGATAAGTTCCTCGCACTAAAATAAAGAAAAAATAAAGAAATAGTTAATGATACAATCGTCCAATGAATTATGACTTTATTATTCCATCACTAAGATTTATTCCATCACTAAGATTCATCCAGCCGAAGTAACTAAGAACGCCGAATTGAAGATTGAAGTAATAATAATATTATTATTGTTATTGAACCATCAAAACTACTTCGATATCTCTTTTTGAGTTCCGATCCACAGGATTTTTGTGAATCCATACGACTTTTGTTCTTCCATTTCTTTTTTCCGAACCGAACCTTTTTTTGTTTGAATTGTTCGTTCGTTTTCTTTATTTCATCTCTTTATTTTTATCCATTCAATTCCCAGTCAAAGACGAAAACGAAATCGAAGAATTTCTATTGGAATTCCTAGCGAAATTCACAATAGTAGGGCGGATTAGATATATCTTTAGTTCATATATAACTAGCAATATCTAATATCACATATACATGTCTTTCTTCCAGAACGTAAACCAACTATTCAGATCTTAGATTCAAAGTATTCGTATCTTTTAGATTCCATATACCTAATTCTGTACCCCTCGCCTAATCACCCCATTTTTTATGAATCTCGTTTTTGTAAATTTTTCTATTCCTTTTATTTCTCATTATCCAACATGGTTACAATCGAAATAGACGAATTCATAATCATTGCATAGAAATAAATATAAGTATTGGATTGAGGTAAGGTTATGCAATTATTTATTTCTATTTATTATATTAATATTTTCTTTTGGTCAATCGTTGAATTGAAGAAGTGAATAAAATCAATGGAAATGGGAATCATTCTATAAAGCATCTTTCTTTTCTTTTTTTAATCACCCGCCACTCTAATCATATTTATTCAAATTATGACTCTTGCTATTTGATATTGGACTTAAATGAACAAAACAATATAAAGAGAATATTAATTGGCGGGGGGTATGATATAATAAGGTCAAAGAAGAATTTTAGGAAAAAGATCTTTTAGATCTCTTTCCTTTTTTTACAATTCCCCAATATCGTAATTTTTTTTCGACGACTCTTGATCGTATATCCTTTATTTGTCGATTTCTGTTTGGATATTTATGTTTCCTAAGTAGATTGTCTTAAGTTACGCATACAGTGCCTTGTTCTAAGCGAAAAAAAAGACTATTCCGAAAACTAGTCAATGATGGCCCTCCATAGATTCGCCTATATAAGCCGCAGCTAAAGTTGCAAAAATAAGAGCTTGAATACCGCTTGTAAATAATCCAAGGAACATCACAGGTATAGGAACCACTAAAGGTACTAAAGAAACAAGAACAACAACTACTAATTCATCGGCTAATATATTCCCGAAAAGTCGAAAACTAAGCGATAAGGGTTTTGTGAAATCTTCTAAAATGTTAATGGGTAAAAGAATTGGAGTCGGTTGAATGTATTTACTGAAATAACCTAATCCTTTTTTGGAAAGACCCGCATAGAAGTATGCTACTGACGTGAGCAAAGCTAAAGCAACGGTAGTATTTATATCATTCGTGGGTGCGGCTAACTCTCCATGAGGTAACTGTATTATTTTCCAAGGTAAAAGAGCACCTGACCAATTAGAAACAAAAATAAATAGAAACATAGTTCCAATAAAGGGAACCCATGGACCATATTCTTCTCCAATCTGAGTTTTGCTCACGTCTCGAATGAATTCAAGGACATATTCGAAGAAATTTTGACCGGTAGTCGGAATGGTTTGTGGATTCCGAACAGCTATAAAGGCTGAACCTAATAAGATAGCAATTACAACCCAAGAAGTAATAAGTACTTGGGCATGGACTTGGAAATCGCCTATTTGCCAATAGAAATGTTGGCCTACTTCCACACCGGATATATCGTATAACCCCTTTAGTGTGTTGATGGAACATGATATAACATTCATATTACCCTCTGCCAGAAATACAACTTTAAAAGGAATTATTTTGATTCAACCATCTTCTTTTCGACTTGTCTACTTGAATTGTATGTATATTTTGAATACCCGCTAATTACATAATATCCACCTGTTTTTTGTCTCCTTTCTTTTGTGCGATTCAGGAATAGTAACCAATTCCATAAATCAATAAATCAATGGGGTTACCAAAAGAATTTCTTTATCTTATTATTAATCAAGGATTTCGTATATAGCTAGAACGACCCTCACAAATTGCGAATACTAATTTGTTAAGAATTAATCGGATTGAAGCTATAGCGTCATCGTTTGCCGGAATCGAAATATCTGCGAGATCGGGGTCACAATTTGTATCGATTAAACAAATTGTTGGAATTCCCAAAATGATACATTCTCTAAGAGCCGTATATTCTTCGTTCTGATCAACGATGATTACAATATCGGGTACCCTCGTCATATATTTAATCCCACCCAGATACGTTTGCAGGCGTGATAATTGTCTCTTCAACATAGCGGCATCCCTTTTGGGAAGACGGTGGAGTCTCCCCGTTTTTTGTTCCGTTCTCAAATCCTTGAACTTATGAAGTCTCGTTTCTGTAGTGGACCAATTCGTTAACATACCGCCGAGCCATTTTTTATTAACATAATGACACCGAGCCCTTATTGCAGCTCGCGCTACTGAATCAGCTGCTTTATTTTTAGTACCAACAATTAAGAATTGTTTTCCCCTACTTGCTGCATCAAAAACTAAACCACAAGCTTCTGATAAAAAACGAGCAGTTCGAGTCAGATTTGTAATATGAATACCTTTCTGTTTTGCAGATATATAAGGTGCCATTCTAGGATTCCATTTCCTAGTACCATGACCAAAATGAATTCCTGCTTCCATCATCTCTTCCAAATTGATGTTCCAATATCTTCTTGCCATTTCTCCCCCCCCCCCCCGCCTCCTCTTTTTTTTTTTATTTTAAAGAGGTGAGGTGCCCTGCAATAAATACTTGTTCCGATGGAACCTTTTCTTGTACCAGAGATTGGCCGTTGATACACGATCTAGACCATTCATTACTTTCGATTCATTATTATCCTTCGTTTCTTACCATTAAGAAATCAAATGATCACAAATCACAAATAGTTAAAAGAATCCGCTCCTAGGACTGATTAAACCTTCTAAGTAATTGTTCTGGTGTATCATAGAAAGTCGTTGAAATGCAAGAGTCAAATAAATTTCTGTGGTGTAAGAACATATCTCTCATTTCGCCCCCGAATAAATTATTTTTTTGTGTTTCCAAAGGAATGTTGTTATGTTGCCTTGAACAGTGCACTAATCCTTTGAATCCGGTACCAACGGGTATTATCCCCCCCAGAACAACGTTCTCTTTCAGGCCTTTCAACCAATCGATACGACCCCGGAGAGCGGCTTTTGCTAAAACTCGAGCGGTTTCTTGAAAACTTGCTTCGGATATAAAACTTTGAGTATTCAGAGATGCTCTCGTTATTCCCAATAAAGTAACTCGATAACAGATTGCTTCTTCCAAAGCACGCCCCGTTCGTTCCGCTCGTAACAATCCGACCAGTTCGCCGGGTAAAAAGACATTAGACATTCCATCTTCTGAAACCAAGACTTTTGATGTTATTTGACGCACAATAATTTCTATATGCCTATTATGTATCTGCACCCCCTGCGATCGATAAACCTTTTGGATCTTATTAACCAAAGAGATACGACTTTGTACTATAGTTAGCTCAGCACCAATCAAGAATCCCCAAGGAATTCCGAGAATTCTTGTTATACGCGTGTTCCAACCCTCAACGCGCTTTGCTAGGTTCATCGATATTGAATCAACCGAACGCACTTCTACCACTTGTTCTACTTTTGGAAGACCCTGCGTTATATCACCCGATCTCGATTTTTCATATATAAATGTAACTAATGTATCCCCTTCGTAAAGGATTTCTCCATAATGTCCATGAACAGTTGCTCCAGGAGTAGCCAAATAGGGCTTAGCTGATCTTATTACTACAGAGTCAACTTGAACAATTAAAACTTGACCTGATTTTAGGTGTGGTCCATTTTTGGCTATACATACATTTTCACAAAGAAACTGTCCAAGACTAATTATTGGGGACATTTCCTCACAATACTGATGATGGAAAAAATACCAATTCAAATTAAATCGATTCAAAACGATATTACTGTCTGGATCAGGGTTATAAATTTCCCCGTTTTCGTCCATTAAATAATATTTAATTACTTGAAAAGGCTGTTTTAAATTGTCAAGTTTAAAATATTTAGTTACCGAGATCTGATTATGAGTTATTAAATAGTAAAATGAATAAAAATTCGCAATTTGAAGGATTGTTCCTAAGGGTCCCAACGAATTCCTAATTGGAATTGGAGAATCCTTTTGAATTGGAATTGATTGTTTTATCAGATTGTGATAGTTTACATCGTTGAATGGACCCATTCGAAAACAATTAGATGATGACAAAATTATCAAAGATTGGCATTCCTTATTTCTATTCAACAACGTACGAATAGTTCCTTGGTTTTGGCTAAGTGATTGTTCAACCCTTGCCTTGAAATAAATGGAATAAAACGGATTGATATTGGTGCGAGCTGAACCATTATCAGAGATCAATCCTGAACCTGACGGATCCTTCCTTTTTCGAATATACGAAATATGGGATTTCACTAAGTTGATTCTTAGGAAATCTCGAATCAGACCATTTGTACTTACTTCAACAAAAGAAGCACAAACCTCTTCGATGGAAGAACTTTTTTTGTCTTGGCCCCAATTCAACACTAAACAAGTCCGAACTAATTGAATACTTGTATCAGAAATTCCCCGAGTGGGTTTGCCCTTTCCATAAAGGACATAATTGACAACTCGAAATTGCATATTATCCTTTTCCCGCAGCAGATCCTGGGGGAAGAGTGTTGCTAAATTGATACCGTCCGCTATTTCATATGTGACTACGGGTCGAACCAAAACAAAATACTTTTTCTTGGCGGGTGTGATCCGTTGAACATAGATCCATTTTTTCAATTTTTTTGATTCCTTAGTTGATTCTTTAAGTTTTTTTTTTGCCCTTTCTGGTGGTATCAAGATGCCACTGTGTCGGGATATCTTATCTGTCTCTCCGGGAAAATGGATATCTCCAGAAAATATTTTCAGTTCAATTCCCCCCTTTTTTCTCTCCATTCGGACCAATCCGCCCACCCGGCTTCTTATATTTAAAGTGATTCGTGTATCTACTCCAATGATACTATTATTCCGTACCATTACGTAAGAAGATTCGGGGAAAGTATGCACTTCCTCGGGAATGAAAAAAAAGCGATCTAGTTTCATTTGGTATTTTGGCTTAATTTTTTTGAGTCCTCGATACTCAATCAAGCCCTCTTTTTTGACGATTGAATGCGCCCCTAGAGTCCCATATTTAGTAATTCCGGAACCCTTTCTTCTGTATCGGGGATCGTCGAAATAAGCAAGAATACAATTTCTACGGAAAATCCCCTTTATGGGTATTTCAATCGAGATACCTGAATGGGGCATTAACCCTTTCTCTTGTTCTTGAATTGATTGGAATGGAATGAAAAATAGATTTCTTCGCCCTTTTGCCAATAAATCAGAATTCTCGTGGAGAATTACAGGATGTATGAGATTACAATGACCAGTACCTATGATTCGATTAAATCCCGAATAATCAGGAATCTCAAGAATACCACCTTCTTTTTTAGCGGAAAAATAAGAACTAAATAATTTGTGTCTCGCTTGATCATTATTCACTGAGAGTGAGAGGCTAG